ATAGGTTGTCGACAGAAGTCAATGAAGCAACGTTTGAAAGAAACAACACTTCTTTCTCAATTTCCACTTTAGATAGGAGAGTCTGGTCCTTATATGAAACTGGTATGCCAAGTGGAATTCTGAGTACGGTTGTATAGGACTGCTTTCAAGATAGCGAGCAAGACCTACTCTCTTGGAATGGGGCTAGTCAAAAGAAGACACCTTGATAAGGATTTGCTAACCTCTGACTCCCTTTCACTTCATATTGGAATATATGAAACTCTCAAAGATGTGCTTTCACTTTGATGACAAGATTCTCATCACGTACTTACTCTTACATAGCTCAATCAATCTGCTAGAAAGCTCTGCTCAGAATGAATTTATGGGGTATTAGCCACAGCAAGTAGAAAATAAGTTTCTTTGGAAAGCAAGAACGAAGTAGGCGAGGAAAGGCATACATAGGTCAGAAAAGTATGCATGGTCGTCACGGGTAAGGATTCTCATTCCAGCATTCTTGGGTCTAGTTTTGTTTGGACTTGGGCTTAGATGTAGTGGGTTCTTGGGCCACAGCTTTACCTATCAAAACCTTCGAAGGAGCATTAGTCTTTGACACATCAATCAACCCGGCGTAGGAGCATGGGATTTGGACACATCAGCACCAAACCAGTTGTTGAAGTGGAGTATGAGCTTCTATCCAATCGAAAGAAGAAGCAAAGGCTTTTCGGTAAAGTATCCGTTTTTTAGTGGTCCTTGCATTCACTCCTCCAAGGAGGTGGTAATTCATCCATAGTACGCCTATCTATGGAAAAGTTCTTTTGTTGCTTCAGCTGTCAACGCATTCTCAGCCCCTGCATAATGTTTTGATTAATAAGCTCTCTATCGGCCGAAAAGGTCTTCTTTAGACCAGCGGATGGATAAGGCTTAGTTTTTTGCTTTTCACCTTCCACCGGCTTCGAGGCAAAGATATCCGGGGCCCTATTCTTATATTCACGTTAATGAATGGATGGGTAGCACGGAAAAGTAAGTGCTAACAAGATGAAAGGATTGTCCAATACACATACATACCAGTTAGAAGAGGGAAGGGTGGCCTCAGCTGTCGGAGCCAAGCATCGGATGTACTTCCTCGAAAGTAATGAAAAGGCACTGGATAGCGATAGACGTACGATTTCAATCAATTCTCTAGGGTGCGCCCTGGAGAATTGATTTAAACAAGTCAAGTATTGGCGTAGTCATATACATATATCGTCCTTTTTCGTGGGCTCGTAGGCGTAATTCGTATTCGTATTTGTTATTAATTTCTTTACTACGTCGTAGGAATATCTCTAAATAGGAATCGTATGTACATGTTTCGTATTGTGATAAAGCACCTATGCCGCTAGAAATAGTAGCGCCTTAAAGAAGGCGTTATTTACAAGATGGAATAGTGCTACGTCATAAGCAGAAAGACCACAAGCCATAAATGGGTTACCTAGCCACATAATTACAGACAGGGACCCAACTCTTAGGCCAGTCCGAAGGGCATTGATGGAACAAACAAAGGTAGAAGATCTTGATTCTCTGCAATTCGGCTTCAACCCGATGGAGCTCTCTTCAAAACATATCTTTCGGCGTCAGTCTTTCCTGCCTTACCTTAACCCCGCTTTCACGTGGCGATTCGGTATGAGGTTTCTCTGATCTGTTTACGGTATTCTTGAAGCTTTCTTTCTTGGTCACCGGACAGAGTGAGAACTGCTCTGCTTGCTTTCTTTCCCTAGCACACACTTAGTAGATAGTAGGCACAACTCCGCTAAGAGCTCATCGAACTTTACTTGTAGAGTGAGACCTGTGCTCGATATGGTTCATTTCAGTGCTCTTTCTCTCGGTATGGTTCACCACATGCCTGTGATCTCTCTCAAGCTAGGTATCGGAGAAGTCCGTCATTGAATTGAAGTGGTAGAGTGGTAAGTGGGCGTACGGTCTATGTATTTCTTATCAGTGGCATTAGTTCCTTTTCATTCTCTAGATAGATGAACAAGCTTCTCTTTATATTATAGAATAGAAAGGATCAAAAGGGCTCTCTCATCTCCTATTTGTTTGAGCCATTCATTATAGTGGTGGTGCCGGGAAGGCAGCTTAGCACTCTAGTCCTTTTGAGTAAGGAATTGTAGCATGGGCAGGCAAGAGACAACCTAGCGAACTGAAACATCTTAGTATAGTATACTATACTATGGCACTGTCCTATTCTATCTACTACTGGTTGTAACTCTGTTCTCCTTCACTACTCTACTACACTACAGGCTTTGTTCACTCAACTCCTTGCTAGCTACTCAAACTCTACGTTACTCCTTTTTGGTGTTACCTACTCTACTAGTCTGAACTGTAAGACTGATTCTGTTCATCTTCTTCTCTGTATTCAGTTTGAACTAGGGCTTAGAAATACTGATTTCACTGATTCAGCTATTTCTGTCCTAATAGGCAAGAAGTAAAGTTTTCTACTAGATTGATAGAGAGGAATGACAATCGTCCGGTGCACATGTGAGAAGTAGAATGAAACTTCCTAGTCAGAATCTTCCTTGTGTCTGTCTAGTTGATAGGATGATCTGGTGCAAGCTGGTTGTGGAAGCGGGTGCTTTCTATCTGATCAAGTAGAAGTTGTCTATTTTGTAGACATATAGGAGAAGAAATGCTTAGGGCTACGTCGCCTATGTGCAGTAAAAAGAATCCCTCCTTTTCAAGTTGGTATGACTTGGTTCTCTTATGTTGCGAGAATCGATTGACTTCCGGCATCCCTCGATGGATGGAGCTATGGCCAGTGCTAAAGAAGAGGATGAGGGAAAAGTTCTTCTTATCCGGATCTAGATGAGCGACCCGTAACAGGTATAAGCTTGACAGGTGCAATGCGAGGCAGCGCCTAGTTCTGGATATCTTGCCGCTTGCAGGACAGGATAGGTATAGGGGATCCGGTAAAGAGACAGACACATACAACTATTCTCTCTGGTGCCGGTGAGAATCTAGCCTAAGTAGTCACCATTGGCGGTTCATAGCTTTCCGGGTCAGCGTTCTCTTATCTTGTATCTTGATTGCCGGGTCATCTCTTTTCTTTCTTGCCGGGCAAGTAGTCACCATTGGCGGTTCATACGTTTCTGGGATCCCTTTGAGTGTGCATGCAAGGATAGGAGCCATCCATTGCTTTACAGGTTCGCATATAACCTACTGGTTCTTAGCTCTACTTATGAATTCCTAGCTTGATCTTTCCTTCTCTCAATTGGGCCAGGGTACCTGGTATTGGTTTCCTTATCGAGATGGGTTCGTATAACCTTTGTAGTTGCATAGCTTTCTTAGTGGCCGACCATCCTTTCCAGACCTTCTCTAGAGCTCCTCCATCCATAGCTTGATCTTTCCTTGACTGTCCTCCTTCCGAAAGTACCACTTTTGCCACATGGTGAGATCAACTTGATCGAAAAATCAAGCTCAAAAAAGAATCAGTAGTCGGGAAACGAGAAAAACACGACTTTTGCAGCTATATGAGATACACTTTTTTCATTGGAAATCGAGTTTCCTTAGGGAAAATCAGAGTCACGACTTTTGCAGCTAAGTGAGATGGAAGTTTTGATTCTCCGCTAAAGCCCATGCTTGGTGCCATCGGGAAACCGGAATCAAGATTTTCCATAGTTCGATCGATGGCTATTGGTCGTAGGAGTCAAGCGTATTCTCATTCTTGGTATTGGAAGCAGTGGTCCGGTTCTTGGAGCTACAACTATTGGTCGTGTCCTGTGGAAAGAATCCATCTAGTCAGCCTACGAAACCTATCATTCCTACGAGAAAGTGACGAACACGGCAACAGGAACAGCTTGCTTCCCTCAATGCGAGTACGACTACTCCTTTCCTCTGTTCACTTCCTCTTCATATGAGATCTTCTTTCCTCTGTTCATTCACTCCTCAGTGAGTAACGTATAATGTTACGAACAAAGGAAGTGAGTGGAATCACTCATGCCTCCCTGATCCGCTATTCTTTTCCAGTTGGTGGATTTGCTGCTCGCCGTGGGGAGATCCACTTTTCTCATCTCATAAGAAAGCCAGTGGTGGAGTTAGCTGGTTTGACCAGAAGTGGTGGAACGGATTCCGTCAAGGAAACTAGAACCAGGAATGGTTACCTGGCAAGAGATACTAGTAAGTATATATCTAATATCAAGGTACTGTCCGGAACTACGAGCGGATCTATAAGGGATGGCCTGGAAGCAGAATCAAGGGATCTTCTTGGTATGGTTGTAGGTCGGCGAGATGTCCAGTTTGTCTGTATGAGCCTAATAAACAAGCCTATGGGTACACAGTCAACCCGAGCTAAAGCTATTTATGAAGAGTGGCGGTCACAAGCATTGAGCACCGATATCTAAAAACAAAGCGTGGATAAACCGAACCTGGAGAATCAAGCGTCGGACAGCCAAGCCACTATTTCGCTTTGATCGAACAGAAATAGGATAGAGCTTTAGTACTCGATCGGTATGGGGAGAGGGAGTTTACTTGAGGGTACTGACTTGCCTATACTAAATAAAGGAAGAGTCCGCAAAGCTGAGCTTTCGGTTCGCTCCCCAGGCCTTCAACCCTGTTTGCCTCCTTTCTCTTGCTTGATGGAATAGTTCAATGCCCGAGCTCCAGCTTTGCTTGCGTTCTTCACCGGCGCTCGCCGGATGTATCACTCATCCCGAAAATAAGGCAAGGAGTCTGCTGTTTGTTTGTTATAATCATTACGGGAATGAATCGCATATGTTGGTTTAGAATTGCTCGGGAATTCATTGATAGTGACTTTTTTCAGTTCTAGGGGGGCTGGTCTACTCCTCTTTTTTCTCGATCGAGCCGCTTTCCCTCATTCTACTCGTCCAGCCCTCTTCACGAACTTGTACAATCAATGCCACAAAGATAGCAAACTCGATTATCGAATATATAAGGAAAGGGGCGACGATTTGGCACCAGATATCCGGAGGTGTGGAAAGAGCTGCTGTGATAAGCGGAAAAACCATCAAAAAACGACGATTGCTCGTGAA